AAGGACATTCGCAATTTCATATCGGATGACACCTTTTTTGTTAGGGATAGTAATAATAATAGTTATTCTATATATTTTGATAAAAAAAAAAAATTTTTTGAGATTGACAATGATTTTAGTGACCTAGAAATTTTTTTTTATAGTTATTGTAGTTCTAGTTATCTGAATAATAGATCTAAAGGTGACAACGATCTGCACTATGATCCTTACATTAAGGATACTAAATATAATTGTACTAATCACATTAATAGTTGCATTGATTCTTATTTTCGTTCTTACATCTGTATTGATAGTAACTTTTTAAGCGATAGTAATAATTCCAATGAAAGTTACATTTATAATTTCATTTGTAGTGAAAGTGGAAAGATTCGTGAAAGCAAAAATTACAAGATAAGAACTAATAGGAATCGTAGTAATTTAATAAGTTCTAAGGATTTTGATATAACTCAAAACTACAATCAATTGTGGATTCAATGCGACAATTGTTATGGATTAATGTATAAGAAAGTCAAAATGAATGTTTGTGAACAATGTGGACATTATTTGAAAATGAGTAGTTCAGAGAGAATCGAGCTTTCGATTGATCCGGGTACTTGGAATCCTATGGATGAAGACATGGTCTCTGCGGATCCCATTAAATTTCATTCGAAGGAGGAACCTTATAAAAACCGTATTGACTCTGCTCAAAAAACTACAGGATTGACTGACGCTGTTCAAACAGGTACAGGTCAACTAAACGGTATTCCGGTAGCCCTTGGGGTTATGGATTTTCGGTTTATGGGGGGTAGTATGGGATCCGTAGTAGGCGAAAAAATAACTCGTTTGATCGAGTATGCTACCAATCAATGTTTACCTCTTATTTTAGTGTGTTCTTCCGGAGGAGCACGAATGCAAGAAGGAAGTTTAAGTTTGATGCAAATGGCTAAAATTTCTTCGGTTTTATGTGATTATCAATCAAGTAAAAAGTTATTCTATATATCAATTCTTACATCTCCTACTACCGGTGGAGTGACAGCTAGTTTTGGTATGTTGGGGGATATCATTATTGCCGAACCCTATGCCTATATTGCATTTGCGGGTAAAAGAGTAATTGAACAAACATTGAAAAAAGCCGTACCTGAAGGTTCACAAGCGGCTGAATCTTTATTACGTAAGGGCTTATTGGATGCAATTGTACCACGTAATCTTTTAAAAGGTGTTCTGAGCGAGTTATTTCAGCTCCATGCTTTTTTTCCGTTGAACAAAAATTAAATAAAATAGAACGGTTAGTTTATCAGAATTAAACGAAAACCCTTAAAAATTCATTTTTCTTTCAAATCATTTTTTTTATCGATATTCTTGTTTACTACTCAGTAAATCTCTATCAACAAGATAAAAAGTGAATTTTTGTTTTGGGGAAGTTCAAATTAGACTAGACAAACAAAAAAAAGTTCATTTTCCTCCCTTGCTTGCATATGTATAGATAATTCAAATAGAGATAGATGCAGATCTATAGAGAGTCTTCCATCTTTTTGCATTTCCCGAAAATTCCCTGTTGTTGGATCAGATTCTAATCAATTTTGTAGAAATTTGTAATGGAATAAAAATTTTTCTTTATTAATGACTATATTTTATAAGATATAAGACAAAAAGAATAATAAATCTAACAAGGGGATTATGATACATCTAGTTGATAGTTGATTTTGAAAGATGAATAAGTCCATTTATTTAGTTTGGCGTTTCTTGTACCTATTTTTTTATTCTATTTCTATTAGGTTCTATTCTATTCTATATATTTCTATTAGGTTGTATATTAGTATTAGATATATATTTACTTAAAGATACTTAGTATAATTATATAATAGATATAATAGAAATAATAAAAATACAAGATATTCTAAGATATCTTTAGAATTCAGAATATAACAATAACAGGTACAAATATTAAATTGAGGTACCCATTTTATGACAACTTTCAATAACTTACCCTCTATTTTTGTGCCTTTAGTAGGCCTAGTCTTTCCGGCAATTGCAATGGCTTCTTTATTTCTTCATATTCAAAAAAATAAGATTTTTTAGATCGGCTGAGACCTAATCATATCACCCCTTTTTTTATTTTAAAAACTTCGATTCGATAAGACCCATTTGGTAGAATATTGTATAACACATAGATTCCTACAAACATAAATAAAAAAAGCTCTTATGCATGTGTAAACGTAAAAAAATTTGCGCTCTTTTGAAAAATGGATCCTCGTCGGGCCGATGTCTGAAATTCCAGTCAATCTATTTATTTGTATGTATATAACTATAGGGGATCATATAAAGGAAGGAGATTTTATTTTTTTAGATATAAACAATTCTATGAATTACTCCTAAGGTAAAGGTTCACAAAAAAAGAGTTTTTGAGAGTTACTTTGAAAAAAAAAAAAAAGGAAAGTCATATTTTCTCAATTCCAAAAAATTGTATAACTGGATCTAATATATATGAGTTGGCGATCAAAATCTATATGGATAGAATTTATAACGGGGTCTCGAAAAACAAGTAATTTCTGCTGGGCCTTTATCCTATTTTTAGGTTCATTAGGATTCTTATTGGTTGGAACTTCCAGTTATCTTGGTAGAAATGTTATATCGTTATTTCCGTCCCAGCAAATCATTTTTTTTCCACAAGGGATTGTGATGTCTTTCTATGGGATCGCAGGTCTCTTTATTAGTTGCTATTTGTGGTGCACTATTTTGTGGAATGTGGGTAGTGGTTATGATCTTTTCGACCGAAAAGAAGGAATAGTGCGTATTTTTCGTTGGGGATTTCCTGGAAAAAGTCGTCGCATCTTTTTACGATTCTTTATGAAAGATATTCAGTCCATCAGAATAGAAGTTAAAGAGGGTGTTTCTGCTCGACGTGTCCTTTATATGGAAATTCGAGGTCAAGGGGCTATTCCTTTAATTCGTACTGATGAGAATTTTACTACACGAGAAATTGAGCAAAAAGCTGCTGAATTGGCTTACTTCTTGCGTGTACCAATTGAAGTATTTTGAAATGAATTAATTTTAAAAGACTAAATGCTTTGGCAGTAGGAAGAAAAAACGAAAGAATTTCTTTCTTTTTTTTTCAATTGAATATTCATCTATTCTTTTATGCTCGTTTTTTTGATATATTTGATAGAAAAGAAAAGGAGTTTCTTCGTTTCGAAATTAGTATTGATCGAAAAAAGGGGGAATAACATCCCGGAAACCCCATTTTTTCTTGATTCAAGTTGGAAGTGTATTCTGAGTCTATTTCTGTATTCTTTCTAGATTCAAAGCAAAGACTCAGTATTGAATCAACAGCAAAAGAGAAAATGGATTCATAGGCTCACTATATTCTATTCGAATTAGAATAGAAACTCATGCTCGATAGAAATATTAGATCTAATAGAATCAACAAATGAGGTAGGTTCATTAACAATTCACAGATTCAAAATGGCAAAAAAGAAAGCATTGATTCCTTTTTTTTATTTTACATCTATAGTCTTTTTGCCCTGGTTGATCTCTCTCTGCTGTAATAAAAGTTTGAAAACTTGGATTACTAATTGGTGGAATACTAGACAATGCGAAACTTTTTTGAATGATATTCAAGAAAAAAGTGTTCTAGAAAAATTCATACAATTAGAAGAACTATTCCAGCTCGATGAAATGATAAAGGAATACCCAGAAACCGATTTACAACAATTTCGTCTAGGAATCCACAAAGAAACGATCCAATTCATCAAGATACACAATGAGTATCGTATCCATACAATCTTGCACTTCTCGACAAATCTAATATCTTTCGTTATTCTAAGTGGTTATTCCTTTTGGGGTAAGGAAAAGCTTTTTATTCTGAATTCGTGGGTTCAAGAATTCCTATATAATTTAAGTGATACAATTAAAGCTTTTTCGATTCTTTTATTAACTGATTTATGTATCGGATTCCATTCGCCTCACGGTTGGGAACTAATGATTGGTTATATTTACAAAGATTTTGGGTTTGCTCATTATGAGCAAATTTTATCTGGTCTAGTTTCTACCTTTCCAGTCATTCTTGATACAATTTTTAAATATTGGATTTTTCGTTATTTAAATCGTGTATCTCCGTCACTTGTAGTGATTTATCATGCAATAAACGACTAAAAAAAGATTCACTGATCCAATTTTAATCTTTCGTACCTTATACATCATAACAAAATCAAAGTCGTATTTACTTTACTCTTTTTACCCATGAGGGATTCCTTGTATATTTCAACAAAAAAAATTTGATTTTTTTCAGTAAATGTAAATAGCAGAATTGTGGCTAGGGAAGTATATTATCGACCTAGCTAACTTTATTGTAGAAATTTTCGGGATAAATGATTGGACCATGCAAACTAGAAATACCTTTTCTTGGATAAGGGAAGAGATTACTCGCTCCATATCTGTCTCACTCATGATATATATAATAACTTGGGCATCCATTTCAAGTGCATATCCGATTTTTGCCCAGCAGAATTATGAAAATCCACGAGAGGCAACTGGGCGTATTGTATGTGCCAATTGCCATTTAGCTAATAAGCCCGTGGATATTGAGGTTCCACAAACGGTACTTCCTGATACTGTATTTGAAGCAGTTATTAAAATTCCTTATGATATGCAACTAAAACAAGTTCTAGCTAATGGTAAAAAAGGAGCTTTGAATGTGGGAGCTGTTCTTATTTTACCGGAGGGGTTTGAATTAGCCCCCCCCGATCGTATTTCACCCGAGATGAAAGAAAAGATAGGAAATCTGGCTTTTCAGAATTATCGCCCCAATAAAAAAAATATTCTTGTGATAGGTCCTGTTCCTGGTCAAAAATATAGTGAAATAACCTTTCCTATTCTTGCTCCGGACCCTGCTACTAATAAAGATGTTCACTTCTTAAAATATCCTATATATGTAGGTGGAAACAGGGGAAGGGGTCAGATTTATCCTGATGGTAGCAAAAGTAACAATACAGTTTATAATGCTACGGCAGGAGGGATAATAA